TTTTACTGAATGTGACATTGGATCTATAAATTCCAGTTTTGAGCATAAAAAATTTTCGATCTGGTAAAATAAAATTAGTAGTAAATGAATCATACATTTATATTGTAGACACCAGACGAAGCAGTGGTTTATCAAAATTTTAAGAATCAATATATTTCTAAATCTGTTCATGAGAAAGGTCCAAGAGACTTTGATTTCTCTTTCAACAACCATGATCATGCGAGTTGCACATGTGAATTCAAATTGACCAACAAATTGGTCAATATTTCAATATTAATTCAAAGTATTTATTCAATATGAAAATATTTATTATTCAATAGTAAATTAATTCAATACTAAATATATATATATATATTTAGTATATATTTTATATATTTTTTATATATTTATAATAATATTATATATTTATAATAATAATATAATAATAATAATAAAAAAAACAAAAATAATAATAAAAATAAATAAGTATATTAATTATTATATAAGGTATTATATAAGATATTATATAATAATATGATAATTATAATAAAATTAATAATAATAATATATTAATTCTAATAAAATTAGATTAGAATAAATTAAAATTTAATATAAAATATCAATTTATAAATAAATTGATATTTTATATATGTATTTAATATATTTTTTTTTATATTATTAAATATTTAATATAATAGAATATCTAATAGATTAATATTCTATGTGATATTATGTATCTTATGATCATAACTAATTATTCAACAAATTCGATTGATTGATACGAGTTGATTTTCTGTTACGATGGATTGATGAAACAATAGCCAGCCCAATAGCTGCTTCAGCCGCCGCAACAGCTATAACAAAGATTGAGAAAATGTCGCCTTTTAATTGGCGATTATCAAATATATCAGAAAATGTTACGAGATTGATATTAACCGAATTGAGTATAAGCTCAAGACACATAAGTGCTCTAACCATCTTTCGACTTGTGATCAATCCATAGATACCGATAGAGAATAAATAGACACTCAAAAAAAGTACATGCTCGAACATCATTGACTAACTCCTTATCAATCTCGATTCATTTCAATATGAACAACAATTCAACCGATTCGATTGATTAGAATAGAACGATTACAGAATAAAAGAAGGTATTGGCAATAGATAGGTTTAATTAAAAACCTTATAAAAACCTTAAACCTTTCCATTTATTTTATTTATTTAGAATTTATAAATCTTAGAATTTATAAATCTTAGAATTTAATTCTAAGTATTTATTATTGACGAGCCATAGTAATTGCACCTATCAAGGAAACTAAAAGAATTATGGAAATGAGTTCAAACGGAAGATAAAAATCTGTTGATAAATGAATCCCAATTTGTTGAATGTTACTTATTAGGTCCTGTTCTATAATCTGGCTTGATCTTGTAGTCCAAAAAATTCCGTACCATGACGTATCTGGGATAATAGTAATTAGTGAAAAAAGAATACTTGTACAAACCAGTGAAGTAACCCCATCTCCAATGGTCCAAAAATAGGAATCATTGGAATATTCTGAACCATTCATGAACATTACAGCAAATATGATTAAGACATTTATGGCTCCAACATAAATAAGGAGCTGCGCGGCAGCTACAAAATAGGAATTCGATAGAATATAGAATAAGGATATACAAACAAGAACCAATCCCAACGAAAAGGCAGAAAAAATGGGATTGGTAAGTAATACTACTCCCAGACCTCCTAATACAAGAACTAATCCCAAAAATACTACAAGAATATCATGTATTGGTCCAGGTAAATCCATTATTAAAATGATAAATTAATAAATAAGTCGAAATATTTCATGACCTTACTGAATGGTCCAGGAAAGGAAAAGGGGTAACCCCTTTTTTTTCTTGTATATGATACATTCCTAATTGAATTAAAACTTTTTTTTATATGGATTAATGTAGATATAGATAAAATTATCGAGAAAAGAGTAATGGGGATTATATATTTCGAAATCATCACGAAAAATATATTCTCAGTTTAAATCAAAGAATAATTCTCAACAATCAATAATTATTAGTTATTATTTGTAGTTACTGACCAAACAAAATAAAAAGAGCTTGGGTCTTTTATATCAAAACAAAATCTTAGTAATTGGTAATCGTTCTTGAATCAAAGGGTTTATCTTTGTCTATTTTGATTTGAGTCGAATTCATAACTGTTTGAATTGTGTAATCTCCAATTATTGACATTGGTAACCGACCCAAAGCGATTTGATTATAATTCAATTCGTGACGATCAGAAGTAGAAAGTTCATATTCTTCAGTCATTGATAAACAGTTTGTTGGACAATACTCGACACAATTACCACAAAATATACAGACCCCAAAATCAATACTATAATTAAGCAATTGTTTTTTTTTAATATCTCTTTCAAATCTCCAATCAACAACGGGTAGATCTATCGGGCATACACGAACACATACTTCACAAGCAATACATTTATCAAATTCAAAGTGGATTCGACCACGGAAACGTTCTGATGTGATCGATTTTTCATAAGGATATTGAATAGTTATAGGTAAACGATTTGTGTGGGATAAGGTAATTACGAAACTTTGACCAATATACCTTGCAGCTCGTATTGTTTGTTGACTATAATTCATGAACCCGGTCACCATAGAGAACATATTGTAAATATCCAGGAATAAATTTATGTTTCTTTCTCTTGTTTGAAAGAGGTTATGAATCTGGAATATCGTTATCGTATTTTCTTATTTATAGTGAAACAAGTTGGGAAGAAGTTGTCAATAATAGATTACCTAAAGAAATAGGTAAAAGAAATTTCCATCCAAGATTTAATAGTTGGTCCATTCTTATCCTAGGCAAAGTCCATCTTGTTGTGATAGGAATAAACAGAAACAAATAAGCTTTAGCTAATGTAATAAAGATACCAATTGTCATTCCAAAAACTCCGGCCATTTTATTTATTCCGAAAAGTTCAGGAATAGATATGTACGGAATAGAAAAATTCCACCCACCCAAGTAAAGAACTGTTACAAATAATGAAGAAAGTAATAGATTTAGGTAAGAAGCAATATAAAATAAACCAAATTTGATACCTGAATATTCGGTTTGATAACCTGCTACTAATTCCTCCTCTGCTTCCGGTAAATCAAATGGCAATCTCTCACATTCGGCTAGAGAAGAAATTAGAAAAACAATAAACCCTATAGGTTGACGCCACAGATTCCACCCCCAAAAACCATATTTTGACTGTGCTTCAACTATATCAACTGTACTTGAACTATTAGATAATCATAGTCGATAATAACATCACTGTTCCCATCGCTATTACAAAACCGTACATGAAACTTCAGCTTCATACGGCTCCTCTATGGCCACAAATAAATGTAAGGACTGGTTCGGTATTTTCGCCCTCTTTGGAGGATAGATCAAATAAAGATACATCGGAGAGTCCCAAATTAAACCAATGGAATTCTGTCCGCTAGAATAAGAAAAAAAGTGCTTTCGAATTGATCTCATCCTTATAATGATAATTTTTCTTTGTTCGGTAATAACTTAATCTTTCAATAAAATATTCGTTATCAATATATATATATTAGTTCATGAATCATGATAAGAATTCCGTATGTATGAATACGGATATAGGAAAGAAAGAATAAATAAAGATCTTTTTTTATTTTATAAAAATTTTTATTCATTCATTCGATTATTGCATTCCATTTCTTTTGTTCCTGTTCTTCTGTCTCAGAAGAAGGTATTTAGAAAAAAAAAATAAAGGATTAATTCGTTCTTGATAGTCATTTCTTTAATCAGTGAATAGGAGCATACTCGAGATCGGAATCGTAGGGAGGTACTTCTTGATCATTTCTACCAACTTAAAGCCCTTATTATGATTCGTTTTATGCAGAAATATCTCTTTTTTTGATACCTTACATTATCCCCATTACTAATCCTTTGTGTACCTTGGTGTTCCTAACTGTCCACCGATTTTTGATTGATCCCCGCTATGTTAATACATACAAGACAGTAGCGGAAACTCCATACAGTTGATCTTTTGCACCCGCTTCAAGATATGATGACTAATCAAAGAATCTCAATCTTGGGGTAAACAGTTTATGCTGCTTATGTTTACTTTAACTTCATTCTTGTACATAGGGAATGAGATTTTCTCTTCTTACTGCAAATTTATAAGCAGTTTTGTTTCACTCATATAACTATCGGGTTTAACTCATCGATGAATAAAAAAAAAATATCTATTCAATACATTCAACCTCTTTTCTTTATTTATTTCTAGGAAAGAGGTAAAAGTTCATGTTCCAACGAATCACACGTAGAGATATTGATAACACACATAGAGTTAATGGTATTTCATAACTAATAGATTGAGCAGCAGCTCGTAGACCACCTGAAAAAGAATATTTATTATTCGATCCATATCCTGACACAAGAAGCCCAATAGGGGCAATACTTGAAATGGCGATCCATAAAAAAACACCTATACTGAGATCACCTAAAACAAGGCGGTACCCAAAAGGAATTACTAAATAACTTAGTAGAATTGATATGACCGCTATAGACGGTCCGACACTAAATAAACGAATATCCCCCCTAGATGGGAGTAGGTCCTCCTTAAAAAGTAATTTAGTCCCATCTGCTAGAGCTTGAAGAATTCCCAACGGACCAGCATATTCAGGCCCAATACGTTGTTGTATTGTTGCAGATATTTCTCTTTCTAACCACACAATTACTAGTACCCCTATTATGATTCCAAATATAAGGGTAAAAATGGATACAAACATCCATATGAGTCCATAGATTTCTTTTATGGATTCCAATGTAGAAAAAGAATTGATAGCTTGTACTTCTGTCGTATCAATTATCATTTCAACGATCAACTTCTCCCATAATGATATCTATACTACCTAGTATTGTCATGATATCAGCCAATTTCATTCTTTTAACTAGCTGAGGAAGAATTTGCAAATTGATGAAACCGGGTGGACGAATTTTCCATCTCCAGGGGAAAATGCTATTATCCCCTATCAAATAAATTCCTAATTCTCCTTTTGGGGCTTCTACTCTGACATAAAGTTCTTGTTTCGACAATTCAAAATTGGGTGAAGGTTTTTTACTAATAAATCTATATTCAAAATCATTCCATTCGGAATTTTTTGCTCTATCAAAGCGTCGGACTTCTAAATTCTCATAGGGACCTCCAGGAATTCCTTCTAGAGCCTGTTGAATAATTTTTATAGATTCCCCCATTTCACCTATTCGTACTAAATAACGAGCTAATGAATCTCCTTCTTTTTGCCATTGGACTTCCCAATCGAATTCATTGTAACACTCATAATGATCAACCTTACGAAGATCCCATTGGATTCCAGAAGCTCGTAACATTGGTCCTGATAAACCCCAATTTATTGCTTCCTCTCCACCAATAATGCCCACTCTTTCAACTCGTTCCAAAAAAATGGGATTCCGTGTAATAAGTTTTTGATATTCAACAACTCCAGTTAAAGAATAATCGCAGAAATCCAAACATTTATCTATCCAGCCATGAGGTAGATCAGCAGCTACTCCTCCGATGCGGAAATAATTATGCATCATTCGCATACCTGTGGCGGCTTCGAATAAATCATATAACAATTCTCTCTCTCTGAAAATATAGAAAAAAGGAGTCTGTGCACCGATATCCGCCATAAAAGGGCCAAGCCATAACAAATGAGAAGCTATACGGCTCAGCTCCAGCATAATTACTCTGATATAACTGGCTCTCTGAGGTACTTGAACATTTTCCAATTGTTCTGGTGCATTTACCGTTATTGCCTCTGTGAACATAGTAGCTAAATAATCCCAACGTGTTACATAAGGAAGATATTGTATAATTGTTCGGTTTTCTGCTATTTTTTCCATCCCTCTGTGTAAATATCCCAATATGGGTTCACAATCAATAACATCTTCACCATCGAGAGTAACGATCAGTCGAAGAACACCATGCATTGATGGGTGGTGAGGACCCATATTTACTATCATGAGATCTTTTCTTGTAGCCGGTATAGTCATATTTTTTCTTCCTTAATTCATTATTCCACGAATTCCTCAAAACGAGGTTCATCAAAATGAAAAATCTAATAAAATAACTATAAAAAAAAAAATTCAAACGATTAAATTAACGAGTTTTTGGCTCCCGAATATCCAACTGATCCATTAATTTCTTATAACGGACTCTATTTTTCTTTGACAAATAAGCCAGGAGCCGTTGACGTTTTCCCAGAATTATTCGTAGACCTCTTTGGGATAAAAAATCTCTTTTGTGCAATTCCAAATGTGAAGTAAGTCTACGTATCTTACTGGTGAAACTTAATACTTGAAATTCAACAGAACCCTTGTTTTCTTCTTTTTCTTCTTGTGAAATAACTGAGATGAATGAATTTTTGATCATAAAAGAATTTTTCTATCTTTTTTCCCATGGATTTATTTTACTTTACCGAATCGATCAGGAAAAATAAAAATAATAATCTTTATGCCAGTTATTTTAATCTAGTACACACAAAAATTTGGATTTTTTCCTATTTTTTTCTTTTCTATCCAAATCAAATTTTCAATTTGATTTGGATAGAAAAGAAAGAGAAAATACATTTCTACATTCATGGAAGAGAATGATTTCTTTGTACCTAAAAAGATTCTGCCGATTTCGTCCTAGATCCAATTGAGTTGATACGCCATTAGATTCGTGTTATGTACCAGAATGTAATATAGCGTATATGTATATCTTTCGGCTTTCATCTACCGAAAAATATCACAGATATATAGGAAATATACTATTAACAAATTATGAATTGTGGATACATATATATCCTTGACATACTGAAACGATTGCCATTATTGGTATTAAACCAATAGCGATTCATACAAGCTAAATCTTCTAATCGGTAATTGGGCCAAAGAAACAATTTGCATTTAATGAATTTATTTGTATCTGTATTAGTATTAAAATGTTTGTCTTCATTCAAAAATTTTCCAGAGTTTCTTATGTTGTTTTCATTGCAAAATACTGGATTTCTATCCACAAAATTCCAATTACGAGAATTAAAACAAATTAGAATTCTCAATTCTCTACGACGTCTAGGAGATAGAATATTTTCAGGAACAAAGAAATCATAATAACTTTTGTCTCCATACACAAGCATATTGCCGTGTCTTGCAACGGATTTATCAAAATTCTTCTTATCAACATATCTTTTTTTTATGCATTTTCTCTTAGTTTGGTACTTAATTTTATCGATCAATGAAATACCTAGGGTTTGATATATAATAAATTTTCCATCCCTTTTTATAGATAAACGAATCGGTTCGATAATCAATACTCCCTTTTTTATCAATTCTGTAAGAGCTAGATCTTTCTGAATTAGCATTACATCCAGATGCATCTCTCCTCTTTGAATCGAGGATATAGCAATTTTCCTTGGATTTATCAGTCTAAGTAGGAGACAATATACCTTGATATTATTGATCATTCTTTGATTCAAGGAGTCATCCCATCTTAATTGAAAAAGGAAATATTTTTTCAGGAAGAAATCTAGTTCTGCTTCCTTCTTTTTCTTGGATTGTTTTTTCTTTTTACCTTTTTTAATGTCTGATCCCGCGTAATTGTCTTCAACATTTTTTTTTTTGTTTTGTTTTCGTAGATCTGATCCAAGATTTTCTTGTCCCTGTTGTTCGTTTTTTTCTTGGTTGGAATTTTCTAATTTAAGATATTCTTTTTGATTAGATGATATCTGAAGATTTTTTTTTTTATTTTGATTTATGTTGATTCTTTTTTTTTGACTAATATTTTCATAGAAATTAAAATTAAAAAGAAGTAATTTGATCGGTATGATCCATGGTTTAATCTTATATGCATCAAAAAGTGGCACAAATTCTGGGAAGAACCGGGGTTCTAGATTTGATATGGTACGATAAACCTTTTCTTGATTCATTCCCATCCAATCAAAAAAGTGTTTTTTTTGATGGGATGGTTTAATTCCTTGATGAATTGTCTTAGAAAAAATATCTTTTTTTTTCAATTTTTTGATAATTTTGTTTTCAGTCTTAGTATTTTTCTCAATTTTGGTGCTGATATGCGTATTGGTCCAGGTCTCAATGTCGATATTTTTTCTAAGACAAATATGGAGAATTCTACAATCAAAATATTTTCTATCCAGATTTTTATGTGTAGCAATAATATATTCCTTTTCTAAATAATTACTAATAGCTATACTTACCAATACATAAAATGATTCGGGTTTCAGTGTATTGAAATTGTATGGAATTTCTTGGTCTCCTTTTACTTGTAATGTTGATTCATAAATATATGAGTCCTTCCTATTCCCATAATTCATATATTTATGTGATAAAAGATAATATCTGTAGTGTTTTTTAAATTTTTCTTTTTGACTCGTCAATGAATCCACTACCACCGCATAGTAATTTTGTTTCATGTAATGAATTAATTGGTCTTTTTCTTTTTTATGTGAATCAAATTTAATTGAGTTTTTATTTTGAATCGTAGAACGTTGGTTGATTCTATTTCGCCATTTTTGAGGTACTAATCGAGACCATTTTGTCTGAGATAAATTGTATTGATAATGGCCCTTTAACCAGTTTTTCCATTCATTTTTCCCAGACTTATAAATTTTCTTTTGCTTTGATTTGGAATCAAATATTCCTCGTGTCATACAATAATCCTTGATTTTATCCTTAATAAAAGAATGGGTCCTGGGATATTGAAGTACAGATCTCAAGTGATACTTGTTAAGTAATTGGGTTTGTGATAATTTGTAAAATACATATGCTTGGGACAAGGAGGATAAATCATAATTATAATAATAAATATTTGAATAATAATAAATATTTGAATTATTATTACTGATATTAGTATTATAAAACGATTTTTTTATAGTCGAAATAAAGTTCATTGTATTTTGATCTGTTTCATCAATTCCTTCTCGATTTGTTTCATCGTTGTAAATCGATTTTGTGATAATTTTTTTTGTTGATTCAAAGAAAAATTGTGCATTGATCCTAAAAATAGTAATCATACGTAGAAAGATATCTATGTATATTTTTTCAATGAATGATTTCATAAAAAATTTTAATTTACGTATAAATCGGATCTTTTTTCTTTTAAATATCTGCAAAATATGTTTCCGTGATTCCGATTTTTTATCATCACAAGTTAGAACTATTTTTTTATTGTCTTTTGTGATTCGTTCTAGTTCTATTTGATTCCTGATTGTGACTGTCCTATCAGCAAGATCCTTTATTTTTTTTTCTATGAGTGAGTAATTTGCCCAATTCATGGATCGAATTCGAATGGCCGATTCGCGAATAATCTTATTATTTATTTTAGAATCTCTTACATTTTCATTCGGTTTATATACTTTTACCCTCCTCAATTCAAATAAGAAAATAGGGTTTATTTTTTCAAATTCCTTCATTTTTTGTTTTATAACTAGAACTATTTTGATAACCCATCTTTTTTTTTCTTTAAAAACTTTTAGAACGAAAAAAAAATTATTTTTTACTTTTCTAATTATTTTTCTAATTATTTTTTGGAGTTCTTTATAAATGGGTTCAAAAAAAGAAGGTCGTTTTCGGGGAGAACCAAAAGGAACTTCTGCTTCCATTCCCCAAATTGTTAAAAAACAAAAATTTTCTTTTTTTCCTTTTTTTTTCATTGGATCTCTATGATGAGATCGTATTGTAGATCTTCGCCAAGGTTTAAGAGAGAAAGGAAATAGGATCTTTATCTGAATACCGTCTGTTAACCAATCTTTGGGAAATTCTGTTTCCGATAATTGAACACCATTATAGGTACATTTAACATGCATTTCTCTATTCCATTCCTTCAAATCCTCATACCACTCGGGGAATTGGAATAATAACATACGACCAATATTTTTAGCTATTATCAATGAAGGCAATACAATGTATTTTCTAAGAAAGGATTGGGTTACT